TTTATACATGTCGAAATGATGGAAAAGAAAAAATATCTTTTACGTATCCACCTAGTTTGTCAACCTTCCGGGAAATGATAAAAAGAAAAATGGATTTGTTCACAGAAGAAAAACGGCCCCCTGATGAATTGTATGATCATTGGATTTCTACTAATGAACAAAAAAAGAAGAATCTCAGCAAAGAATTTCGAAATCGAATTGAAGTTCTAAAAAAAGGATCCATTACTCTAGATGTGCTGGAAAAAAAGAGTAGATTATGTAATGATGAGACTAAAAAAGAATACTTGCCTAAAATAGATGATCCCTTTTTGAATGGTCCCTATCGCGGAAGGAGAAACATTTTTTTTTCTTCCTCAATCAGAAATGAAACTTCGATAAAAAATGACATCGAGAAAAGATGGATAAATAAGATCCAGGGTATACTTTTTACTACTGATTATGATTATGAAAAATTGGAAGAGAAAATAGATACATTTGATCAAAATTCATTATCAACAGAAAAAAAAAATGATTTATTTCCGTTTTCAAAAATGGAATTCAAAATCCAACAAGGAAGAATTGTCTTCGAAGATCAAATCAATATTTGCAAATTCATCTTCATCCAAAATGTCAATCCAGAGTCTAAAAGACTAAAAGAAATAAGTAAAAAAGTAAAAAGATGGTCATCCAAATTAATCGATGATTTGGAACAACAAGAGGGAGAAAATGAAGAAACTGTAGCCGAGGATCATGAGATTCGTTCAAGAAAAGCCAAACGTGTAGTTATCTTGAATGATAACAAAGAAAACAATGATATTAATAAAAAAAGCAATAATAATCCGGATGAAAGAGACGAAGTGGCTTTGATACGGTATTCCCAACAATCCGATTTCCGTAGAGACATCATCAAAGGTTCCATGCGTGCCCAAAGACGTAAGACAAACATTGGGTCGTTTTTTCAAGCAAATTTGCATTCCCTTCTTTTTTTGGAGAGAATAGACAACCCCCTTTTGTCTTTTGACATCTCCCAAATACAAAAATTCATTTTAAAAAAATGGAAAAAAGCAACACAATTAGAATTAAGAATTCTAGATTATACACAAGAAAAGGCAAAAGAAAAGGAGAAAGAAAAAAAAGAAGAATACAAAAGACAAGAAAAAGTACGAATAGAAATAGCGGAAGCATGGGATAACATTCTATTTGCTCAAATAATAAGAGGATCATTATTAGTAATCCAATCTTTTCTTAGAAAATATATTCTATTATTATCATTGATAATAGTTAAAAATACAATACGTATACTAGTATTTCAATTTCCAGAATGGTCAGAGGACTTTAAGGATTGGAAAAAAGAAATGCATATTAAATGCACCTATAATGGTGTTCCATTATCAGAAACCGAATTTCCAAAAAACTGGTTAATAAATGGTATTCAAATAAAAATACTATTTCCTTTTTTCTTTAAACCTTGGCACAAATCTAAGGTACAATCTCTTCAAAAAGATCCACGAAAAAAAAAAAAAGATTTTTGTTTTTTAACAGTTTGGGGAATGGAAACTGACCTTCCTTTTGGTTCTCCCCGAAAACGACAGTCGTTTTTTAACCCCATTTTCAAAGAAATGGAAAAAAAAATTAGAAAATGGAAAAAAAAGTCTTTTTTTGTGATACGAATTTTTTCAAAAAAAAAACAAAATTTTTTAGTTGGATTTAAACAAATATCTGAATTAAATGAAACTAAAAAAGAAAAAGATAGGAGAATTCCTAATCAAATGATTTCTGAATCATCCCTTACCATTCCCATTCAATCTATGGATTTGAAAGATTTTTCATTTACCGAAACAAAAATGAAAGATCTGGCTGATAGAACAAACACAATCATGAATCGGCTAAAAAAAATACAAAATCAAAAAGACAATAATAACGAGTTTATAACTAATGACAGAAATAATAATTGTAATAAAACAAATTCTCTCAAAAAATTATTAGTATCAATAAGAAAAAGTTTGAAGAAATTCAAAAAAAGAAATGTACGATTAATACGAAAATCCTATTTGAGAATCAATTTTCTTATTCAAAAGATATACATAAAAGTATTTTTTTGTATCATTCATAAGAATAGTCCGAGAATCACTACACAACTTTTTGAATTATCAAAAAACGAATTTGAGAAATTAATTTCCAATAATGAAATAAATAAAATGAATAAAACAAGTGCTATTCACATTATTTGGACTCTCAAAAAACGGTTTTTTGATATTACTAAAAAGAATTCAAAAAATTTGAGCAACTTATCCTACTTTTCGCAAGCGTATGTATTTTACCAAATATATAAAACTCAAATTTATAGAGATCTTCTTCAATATAAGGAAACATCTCTTTTTCTTAAGAAAGAAATAAAGGATTATTTCGAAACAGAAGGAATACTTCATTTGGAATTAGGACATCAAAATCTTTTTAATTATGCAATTGTTGAATGGAAAAACGCTTTAAGTAAGTATTATCAATATGAATTATCACGGATTCAATGGTATCAATTAGTACCACACAAATGGCGAAACAGAGTGAATCAAAGATCTATTATGACTGAAAATAAAGATTTTCAAAAAAGTCATTCAGATGAAAAAGACCAATTCATTTTTTACAACAAATTAATTAATTTTGAATCGAATTCCTTCTCTAATGAAAAATATACTATTAATTTTCAAAAATACTATAAATATGCACTTTTCTCATATCAATCCATTAATTATGACGATAGAAAGGATTCATATATTTCTGTATCACCATTATGGATAAATAATTCGCAAGGAAGTTGTTATAATTCCAATATATACAACATAAAGAAAAGCGCCTTAGTTGATATGTCAGAGCGTATTATCCCTATATATAATTATATATATAATTATTTCGGACAGAACAAAAATATGACTCTAGATAAATTTCCAGATAAAAAATATTTTGATTGGAAAATTCTCTATTTGTGCTTTAGAAAGAAAGGGGATATTCATTCCTGGATCGCTATCGATACCAATATCAACTTCAATAATAATACAAATACTAACACTAAAGTCAATAATTATCCAATAGTTGGTAAAATTGATAAAAAAGACCTTGTTTATCTTCAAATTGATAAAGAGCAGAAAATCAAGATTTCAAAAAAAAAAAAAAGCCTTTTTGATTGGATGGGAATGAATGAAGAAATATTAAGGCGTTCGATTTCGAATCTAAAACTTTGGTTCTTTCGCGAATTTGTGCTTCTTTATAATACATATAAAATGAACCCCTGGATAATCCCGGCCAAAGAACTTCTTTTCAATTTAAATGAAACTGTTAGTGAAAATAAAAACATTACTAAAAATCAAAAAGAGAATCCCTTAAAATTATCCAAATTATCCAATGAAAATAAATCGAAATCTATTAAATTAGAAAATAAGAATCAAGACAAAAAAGAATCCCTAAGTAAAAACAATGTTGAATTAAATATACAAAATAAAGAAACTCTTGAATCAATTTTCTCAACTCAAGAAAAAGATATTGAAGAAGATTCTGCAGGCTCAGATAGGAAAAAACGTCAAAAGAGAAAACAATATAAGAGCAACACGGAAGCAGAACTTGATTTTGTCTTAAAAAGGTATTTACGTTTTCAATTCAGATGGAATAATTTTTTAAATCAAAAAATAACAAATAATATTAAAGTATATTGTCTCTTGCTTAGATTGGTAAATCCAAAAGAAATTGCTATATCCTCTATACAAGGTGGAGAAACAAGTCTAGATATTCTGATGATTCAAAAAGATTTTACTCTTAGAGAATTGATGAAAAAAAGAATATTAATTATCGAACCTGTGCGTTTGTCTATAAAAAACGACGGTCAATTTTTGATGTATCAAACTCTAAATGTTTCATTGGTTCATAAGAGTGAGTACCAACTTAATCAAAGTTACCGAGAAAAACACTATATTGATCGAAACAATTACACTAATTATATTGTAAGACATCCAAATCAAAGAATAACTGAAAATCGAGATTATGGTTTAGTTATTCCTGAACGTATTTTTTCCACTAAATGGCGTAGGGAATTAATAATTCGAATTTGTTTCAATTCTAGGAATAGAAATCTTATTTCGAACAATTCAGTATTTTGCAATAACGTAAAAAACTATGATCAAGTTTTGGATAAAAGTCAAAATTTTTATAGGGATAAAATTGAACTAATTCAATTAAAATCCTTTCTTTGGCCTACTTACCGATTAGAGGATTTATCTTGTATGAATCGATATTGGTTTGATACCAATAATGGAAGCCGTTTTAGTCTGTTAAGGATATATATGTATATATGTATCCCCCGTTGAAAATTCGTGAATGATGCATTTCTCATCTCATATATATCTTTCAGGTCTGTATTTATTATATGAAACCGGGGGTTGTACACATTCCTTGTCTTACATTTCCATTCCAATACGATAAATCAATGCATGTATCCATATCCATTAGATAAATAATTAGATATTCGATTAGATCAAATAGGAATAGGTCAAAAAGATGTTCTCTTTTATCTGTATAAATATCTATTTTTTTTTTACTTATACTTAATTAAAATGAGAAAATGAATAGGATTATTTTTACTGATCAGTTAAATGGATTTTTGAATTTTAAAAAGGAAAAAAGAGTAGATTTTAGCTTATGGTAAAAAAGAAAGTTATTTCGGTTATTTCAGAAGAAGAAAATCGGGGATCTATTGAATTTCAAGTCTTTCATTTCACCAATAAAATAAAAAGACTTACTTCACATTTGGAATTTCACAGAAAAGACTATTTATCGCAGCGGGGTCTACGGAAAATCTTAGGAAAACGACAACGGCTGTTGTCTTATTTGTCAAATAAAAAAAGAGTTTCTTATAAAGAATTAATGAATCAACTGGATATTCGGGAATCAAAAACGCGTTAATTTTTTCCTTTAAAAAAACAATGAAAATTGTTTATTTTCTTTTTTTTTATCTAGAATTTAGACGAACTTCTTTTTGTTTTAAGCAGTTCATAAAAGAATGAATCGAGGAATAAACTATGAATGGAACAACTAAAAGAAAAGAACATATGATAGTCAATATGGGACCTCATCACCCATCAATGCATGGTGTTCTTCGTCTTATTCTTACTCTAGATGGCGAAGATGTTATTGATTGTGAGCCAATATTGGGTTATCTGCACAGAGGGATGGAAAAAATTGCCGAAAACCGAACAGTTATACAATATTTGCCTTATGTAACACGTTGGGATTATTTAGCTACTATGTTTACAGAAGCAATAACCGTAAATGGACCCGAGCAGATGGTGAATATTCAAGTACCTAAAAGAGCCAGTTATATCAGAGTGATTATGTTAGAATTGAGTCGTATAGCTTCTCATCTGTTATGGCTTGGCCCCTTTATGGCAGATATTGGTGCACAGACTCCCTTTTTCTATATTTTCAGAGAAAGAGAATTAGTATATGATCTATTTGAAGCTGCCACCGGTATGAGAATGATGCACAATTATTTTCGTATCGGAGGAGTAGGGGCCGATCTCCCTTATGGATGGATAGATAAATGTTTGGATTTCTGTGATTATTTTTTAACCGCTGTTTCTGAATACCAAAAACTTATTACGCGAAATCCCATTTTTTTAGAACGAGTTGAGGGTGTAGGTATTATTGGTGCAGAAGAAGCAATAAATTGGGGTTTATCCGGACCGATGTTACGAGCTTGTGGAATTCAATGGGATCTTCGTAAAGTCGATCATTATGAATGTTATGACGAATTCGATTGGGAAATCAATTGGCAAAAAGAAGGAGATTCATTAGCGCGTTATTTAGTCCGAATCAGTGAAATGAAGGAATCTATCAAAATTGTTCAACAGGCCCTCGAAGGAATTCCAGGCGGTCCTTATGAGAATTTAGAAATACGTTGCTTTGATAGAGAACGGGATTCAGAATGGAATGATTTTGACTATCGCTTCATTAGTAAAAAAACCTCTCCTACTTTTGAATTACCGAAGCAAGAGCTTTATGTAAGAGTTGAAGCCCCAAAAGGGGAATTGGGAATTTATTTAATAGGGGATCAGAGTGGTTTTCCTTGGAGATGGAAAATTCGTCCCCCCGGTTTTATCAATTTGCAAATTTTTCCTCAGTTAGTTAAAAGAATGAAATTGGCGGATATTATGACAATACTAGGTAGCATAGATATCATTATGGGAGAAGTTGATCGTTGAAATGATAATTGATACAAGAGAAGTACAAAATATCCACTCTTTTTCTAGATTAGAATCTTTAAAAGAGATCTATGGGATCATAGGGATGCTTTTACCTATTTTGATTCTTGTATTGGGAATCACAATAGGTGTACTTGTAATTGTGTGGTTAGAAAGAGAAATATCCGCCGGAATACAACAACGTATTGGACCGGAATACGCCGGTCCGTTGGGAATTCTTCAAGCGTTAGCAGATGGAACAAAACTTATTTTCAAAGAAAACCTTCTTCCGTCTAGAGGAGATGGTCGTTTATTCATTATCGGACCATCCATAGCAGTTATATCCATTTTCTTAAGTTATTCAGTAATTCCTTTTAGCTATCAACTTGTTTTATCCGATCTCAATATCGGTGTTTTTTTATGGATTGCCTTTTCAAGTATTGTTCCGATTGGACTTCTTATGTCAGGATATGGATCAAACAACAAATATTCCTTTTTAGGTGGTCTACGAGCCGCTGCTCAATCGATTAGTTATGAAATACCGTTGACTCTTTGTGTGTTATCAATATCTCTACGTGCGTGTCGTTATAACCTTTTCTTTAATTCTTTTTTGTAAGTAAAGAAGTTGAATAGGTATCTTCACTTTTTTATTCATCATTCAGGTTAAATTAACTAAATCAGATAGTTATATGAGTGAAAAAAAAACAGCTTCTAAATTAGCAGTAACAAGATTGAGTCTCATCTCCTAAGTACAAGAACGAAAAATAAAGTAAATTTAATATAAGCAAGACTTTTTACCCTTTACCCCATGGATTGGTTGATTAGTGATTAGTCATCCTGGCTTGAAGCGGGCTCAAAAGATCAACCGTATATAGTTTTCACTATTCTTTATATGTGTATTACTAGAACGGAGGGTTCGACAAAAATGAGTGGATGGTTAGGAACACAAAAATACATAAAAGATTAGTAATATAAATTTTTATGTCAATTTTCAAAACGAAAATGTTTGGATCACATAAAAAGAACAATAATTGGGGCTTTCAATTTGTAGAAATAATCAAGCAGTACTCCTCACGATTGCAATCCAGAGTATGCTCCTACTCACAGATTAAAAAACGACTATCCGAAACGAAATAATCTTTTCTTGTTTTGAACTCCCTCTTTGAAAGAAGAATAGGAACGAAAATTCATAGAGATCACTAAATAGCCTGCATTATTAAGACACTCATCTAATCTCTGATTTTGATTTTTCATAATAATCAAAAAAAGATGGCTATTGATATTCATAGAAAGAGTATTTTATTAATAAGTTATTACTCAACAAAGAAAAATTCAAATTATTAAAGGACGAGATTAATTCATAAGTGCTTTTTGAGTTATTATATCTATATCATTCTGGCATACAGAATTCCATCGGTCTAATTTTTGACCTTCCGGCGGGTGTTGATTCTATCTATATTTTGACCCCAAATAAAATCTATCACGATAAAAAATATCAACCCCGTTCTTAGATTTCTTGATGGCCGTCAAGGAGCCGTATGAGGTGAAAATCTCATGTACGGTTCTGGACTAGCGATGGGAACAGTGATGTTCCCACCGACTATTATTATCTAATAGTTCAAGTACAGTTGATATAGTTGAGGCGCAATCCAAATATGGGTTTTTAGGATGGAATTTGTGGCGTCAACCTATAGGGTTTATCATTTTTCTAATTTCTTCCCTAGCAGAATGTGAGAGATTGCCTTTTGATTTACCCGAAGCAGAGGAAGAATTAGTAGCAGGTTATCAAACCGAATATTCGGGTATCAAATTTGGATTATTTTATGTTGCTTCCTATCTCAATCTATTAGTTTCGTCGTTATTTGTAACAATTCTGTACTTGGGTGGTTGGAATATCTTTATTCCGTCCGTATTTTTTTCTGATCGAGTTGAAATAAATAAAGTAGGTAGGGTCTTTAGAATGACAATTGGTATTTTTATTACTTTAGCTAAAACTTATTTGTTCGTGTTCATTTCTATCACAACAAGATGGACTCTACCGAGACTAAGAATGGACCAACTATTAAATCTTGGATGGAAATTTCTTTTACCCATTTCTCTTGGTAATTTATTATTAACAACCTCTTCTCAACTCCTTTCACTCTAAACGAAAAAAGAATATGATATTCTATATTTCTCACTTCTCATCAAACAAGAGAAAGAAACAAACATAAGATTATTTATAGATCTTTACAAGATGTTCCCGATGGTAACTGGGTTCATAAATTATGGCCAACAAGCAATACGGGCGGCAAGGTACATTGGTCAAGGATTCATCATTACCTTATCCCATGCAAATCGTTTACCTGTAACTATTCAATATCCTTATGAAAAGTTAATTACATCGGAGCGTTTCCGCGGACGAATCCATTTTGAATTTGATAAATGCATAGCTTGTGAAGTATGTGTTCGTGTATGTCCTATAGATCTACCCGTTGTTGATTGGAAATTGGAAACCGGTATGCGAAAAAAACGCTTGCTTAATTACAGTATTGATTTCGGAATTTGTATATTTTGTGGAAATTGCGTTGAGTATTGTCCAACAAATTGTTTATCAATGACTGAAGAATATGAGCTTTCTGTTTATGATCGTCACGAATTGAATTATAATCAAATCGCATTAGGTCGGTTACCGATGTCAGTAATTAACGATTATACAATTCGAACAATTTTGAATTATCCTCAAATAAAAAATGCATTTCATGATTAAAGAATGATTAAAGAGTAATTACTAATTACTATAGTAATGTATAGTCAGGTTCAATTTTATCTAATTGAAAGGAATTGTTCCTTATTTTTTTTTTGCTCACTAGAACTCGAAATTGCAATTAATTGTTGATTAGTTAGTGAGAAGTGCAAATCAATTTGGATTGAAAATAGAATTTAATAATCTCTCTATTTATTTAGAAATAGTTTACAGCTAACTTTTATACTTGGTTTGGCGTAAGGGGGAACAAGATATTGGTATAGTAATTGGACCTAGACGTAATTCAAATCCATTAGAAACACCATTCCATTTGAATTGAATTCAATTAGGAGCATATCATAAAAAAAGAAAAAATTTCCTGGTCAGGTCAATAAAATCATGAAAAACATTTCAATTTTTTTATCTTGTATATAGAATGGATTTGCCTGGACCAATACATGATTTTCTTTTAGTTTTTCTGGGATCAGGTCTTCTATTAGGAGGTATAGGAGTGGTATTACTTACCAATCCAATTTATTCGGCTTTTGCATTGGGATTGGTTCTTGTTTGCATATCGTTATTTTATATTTTATCAAACTCTCATTTTGTAGCGGCTGCACAGCTCCTTATTTATGTCGGAGCTATAAACGTTTTAATTTTATTTGCTGTCATGTTCACGAATGGTTCAGAATATTATAAAGATTTCGATCTTTGGACTGTTGGGAATGGGATTACTTCGTTGGTTTGTACAAGTATTTTCATCGCCATAATTACCACGATTCTCGATACGTCTTGGTACGGAATTATTTGGACGACAAAATCAAACCAAATTATCGAACAAGATTTGATAGGGAATAGTCAACAAATTGGAATTCATTTATCAACGGATTTTTTTCTTCCATTTGAACTCATTTCAATAATTCTTTTAGTTGCTTTGATAGGTGCAATTGTTGTTGCCCGTCAATGAAAAATCTTTCTAACTATTAAGAAGAATCGAAATTGAAATTTTCTCGCTCTTATCAAATCCATTTAGCTTTCATTTTTGAATTCTATTTCAATATCGATCTTTTTCTATCTTAGAAAAAAAAAAAGAATATATTCTTTTTTTTCTACTTGTTCTATTATAGTTAAGCGAAAGCCTTGGTTTATTGTGCATGGTGAAATGATTCAAAATTGATAAGGAGCTGATCAATGATACTCGAACATGCACTTGTTTTGAGTGCCTATTTATTTTCGATTGGTATCTATGGATTGATCACGAGTCGAAATATGGTTAGGGCTCTTATGTGTTTGGAACTTATCCTGAATGCAGTTAATATAAATTTCGTAACATTTTCGGATTTGTTTGATAGTCGACAATTACAAGGAGATATTTTCTCTATTTTTGTTATAGCTATTGCCGCAGCCGAAGCGGCTATTGGGTTAGCTATTGTTTCATCAATTTATCGTAATAGAAAATCAACTCGTATCAATCAATCGAATTTACTGAATAAATAAGTACTACTTATTTATTCAGTAAATTCAAATATTCATCAATTATTTAATACTAAATGTAAAAATGTAAGAAATCAAAGTATCTTAGCCAACCCAGGAGTCGCGATCCATAATTCGATTGATTATTAAAATAATGATAAAATCATTGATTCATCTGGTATATAAATATATGATTTATATGTAAGTTTACTAAATCGAAGATTTATGATATTCAAAAAATGAGAGATCTAATGTCACATTCAGTAAAGATTTATGATACATGTATAGGATGTACTCAGTGTGTCCGAGCCTGCCCAACCGATGTATTAGAAATGATCCCTTGGGATGGATGTAAGGCTAAGCAAATTGCTTCTGCTCCACGAACGGAGGACTGTGTTGGTTGTAAGAGATGTGAATCCGCTTGCCCAACGGATTTTTTGAGCGTGAGGGTTTATTTATGGCATGAAACAACTCGAAGCATGGGTCTAGCTTATTAATATAATAAGTTTCAGAAAAAACTACTTTAAACAAACTGAATTTTCAATTTTTTTTTTAATCCAATTGATTTTTTTTATCGACAAAAAAACCCGTTCTCGAAAAAGAACGGGTTTTGGGGTCTAATTCTATCTTGTCTTTACCACGAATTATTTTCCTTGGTTAACAATAATTGTAGGTTTACCAATATTAGCGGGTTCTTTAATTTTCTTTCTACCTCATAGAGGGAATAAGATAATAAGGTGGTATACCATATCCATTTCTATTTTTGAACTCCTTTTAACGACCTATACATTCTGTTATCATTTCCAATTGACCGATCCATTAAATCAACTAGCAGAGGATTATAAATGGATTAATTTTTTTGATTTTAACTGGAGATTGGGAATAGATGGGCTTTCTATAGGAACCATTTTACTGACGGGATTTATAACCACTTTAGCTACTTTAGCAGCCTGGCCGGTTACTCGGGATTCCCGATTGTTCCATTTCCTGATGTTAGCAATGTACAGCGGTCAAATAGGATCATTTTCTTCTCACGATCTTTTACTTTTTTTTCTCATGTGGGAGTTCGAATTAATTCCCGTTTATTTACTTCTATTGATATGGGGAGGGCAGAAACGTCTGTATTCAGCTACAAAATTCATTTTATACACTGCGGGGGGGTCTATTTTTCTATTAATAGGCGTTTTTGGTATTGGCTTATATGGTTCGAATGAACCAACATTAAATTTTGAAATATTAGCTAACCAATCGTATCCTGTAGCACTAGAATTACTATTTTATACTGGATTTTTTATTGCTTTTGCAGTCAAATTACCGATCATACCCTTACATACATGGTTACCAGACACCCACGGGGAGGCACATTACAGTACTTGTATGCTTCTAGCTGGAATTTTATTAAAAATGGGAGCATATGGTTTGGTTCGGATCAATATGCAATTATTCCCCCATGCTCATTCTATATTTTCTCCCTGGTTGATTATAGTAGGTGCAATACAAATAATCTATGCAGCTTCAACATCTCCCGGTCAACGTAATTTAAAAAAAAGAATAGCCTATTCCTCCGTATCTCATATGGGGTTCATAATTATCGGAATTGGAGCGATAACCGATACGGGGCTCAATGGAGCCCTTTTACAAATGATTTCTCACGGATTTATTGGTGCTGCTCTTTTTTTCTTGGCAGGAATGACGTATGATAGAATACGTCTTGTTTATCTCGACAACATGGGTGGAATGGCGATTTTCCTTCCAAAAATATTCACACTGTTCAGTATCTTATCAATGGCTTCCCTTGCATTACCCGGCATGAGTGGTTTTGTTGCCGAATTGATAGTCTTTTTTGGAATAATTACCAGCCAACAATATTTTTTAATTCCAAAAATACTAATTACTCTTCTAATGGCAATTGGAATGATATTAACTCCTATTTATTTATTATCGATGTTACGTCAAATGTTCTATGGATACAAGATTTTGAATGTGCAAAACTCTTATTTTTTTGATTCTGGGCCGAGAGAATTATTTATTTTAATCTCTATTCTTCTCCCAATAATAGGTATTGGTATTTATCCGGATTTCATTCTCTCACTCTCAGTTGAGAAGGTCGAAGCTATTATATCTACATATTTTTATCGATCGTTTTCATGAATAAAACAAGAAAAAATTAAGAATCCTATTCTTTCTTTTTCGTTTTGCAATTTTACAATGAAAAAAAAATTAACTAAAGTCAAAATGAATTGAAATTTTGACTAAATGGATTTATTTTTGTGAGAACCTTTTGAATCAATTAGTGTAGTGATTCAAATGGTTCTCGACATCTTCCCTGAAGTATGGAGTTTTTTTTTTTTTTATTATTTAACTTAATATTTAATAATTTAGTATTTCAAATTTTGATTTTATTATCATTTTTTTGAAAATGTTTTTTGTTTCTATTTGTAGGAATCTTTTTCAATTTGATTTCATGTTAATGAAAATTAAAGGAACCATAACTATGTAACCCTATTCCTAATAAATTGACCCAAAAATAGCATATCCAAATTATAAGAAAGCCTATAGAAGCCACAATCGCGCAATTTAGACTTTTGAACTTTTTTTTATTTGTTCGAGTATGTAAATAAATTGCAAATATAATCCAAGTAATAAATGACCAAGTTTCTTTTGGGTCCCAATTCCAATATGATCCCCATGCCTCATTAGCCCATACTGATCCTGAAAGAATCCCGATGTTTAAAAAGATAAACCCTAGACTAATAATACGATAACTCCACTGATCTAATTGTTGAATTAGTTGAGCTCTGTAATAATTTCTCGCAGAACAAGAGAAGTTGTTTATTAAAACATTCCGCTTTTCATCCATATATTGGATCTTGTTAAATGAAAATGACTCGTTTACGAAATTTTGAAAAATATTTTGAAATGAAAATGAAATGACTAAAAGAGCTACTGATAATAATGATCCGCATAAAAGAGCTGCATAGCCCAATATCATCATACTTACGTGCATCATTAACCACTGGGATTGAAGCGCGGGTACTAATATTACAGATTGATGTATTTCGGTTAAAAGACCTGAAGTGGTAAAGCCGTATAGAAAAATTGTACTTGGCGAGGTTATTGCGCTTAAATAATTGATATGTTTTTTAAAATATGGAACGATAGAAATAAGGGAGAAACTCCATGAAAGAAAAATGAATGATTCATATAAATCACTTAATGGGAAATGCCCCGAATAAATCCAACGAGTGATTAATAATCCCGTTATACAGAAAAAAGTAGCTATAATGCCTTTTTCTGACGAATAATAGAGTCCTACGATTTCATCAACGGATAAAATTATCAAAAAAATTGTAATTACAATTGAAACGATCGAAAATGATATATGAGTTAATATATGTTCTAAAGTGGAAAATATCATAAAAATTCTCAAATAAAAAAAGTATAGAAAATGATACGGAATCCAATCTGGAATTGCCTTTATTATATATAGAACTTATTGTCTTTCTTTTCGAAGATAGCCTGCCGCCACTCGGACTCGAACCGAGATGCTCTAGCACTGCTTCCTAAGAGCAGCGTGTCTACCGATTTCACCATAGCGGCGTACGCGAAATAATAATAAGCTTTTTTTATTTAGTTGTCGAGATTGAAATTCAATAAAGTTAATTAAATTAATGACAAAAAATTCCTTTCGTTTTACTCCATATTGAAACATTCCAAAATATTACCATAATTCAATTATTAATTAATTCAATTATTCAAATGGCTATTTGAAATTCAAGTAGCTTGATGGGGAAAATAAGAATCCCCATCGGGAAAGACTACAATAAAAAAAATACCATTTTTTTATTATTTATTATAAGTTTGATTATTTGATTGTTGCACAAAAAAACTTTTTGAATTATCCGTAGAAATAGATTTCGCTAATGAAAAAGCCTTCAATGCTGTAAAATAGGCTTTTATTTTCCAAATATTCTTACGAATATGTTTTTTTGATATAGAAGTACGTTTTTTTGGAACTGCCATGAAAAAAGAAATTTGAAAAAATTATTTTTTTATCTAGTTGAATGTGAAAGACATTTATTGTTCAAACAATTTCATTTATTTTTCAATTTTTTTTTATCTTGATTCCATTCAATCCAACTAAATATCTGACAAGCCACAAAAGAGAAATAACGAAGTTTTTATATATCTATGTTTATTTTTGTCGTGTTTTATATTTATATCCGTATCAAAATAGAATCAAAGGTGAAAAAAGGAATCCTTGCTCATTGATTTTGATCCATGGTAGGTATCGAAAGAAAAATGTCGGATATTCTATTTCGACAATTCTAAAAAAATTCCATGTGTTTTATAGTATTTATATTAATGGAAAACAAAAGGAATGTATAAAAGACTCTGTGTATATTTGTTGTATGGAATTATCAATTTTTCGTCTACGGATAGAAAAAATTATCGTAATACCTAATGGTAATTAAATTGTTTTATATCTTTAGTAAGTAGAAAGATCTTCGTTATAACTTAGCTAAGTTATTTAGATTAAGTTAGATAAGTTATTATAGATAACTATTTATAGTTAGTTATTTAGAGTAATAAAAGTTTATTATTTTGTAGTAAAATTTTTACTAAAATTATAGTAAATTCTATAGTAAATTATAGAATTATATAAAAGTCAATTTTTAAAAATAGAAAATACATAAAAGATATATAGAAAATTCAAAAAAAAAAATATATATAATATAAATTAATATAAAGAAAATTAGTATTTTTAGTTAATTTTTTATTTTTATTTCATTTTCGATTGCACTATTAGCCTGATCCTATTTATTCTAACTTCCTTCTTCCTCTGAATATTAGAAGGAGTTGAGAAAGAATAATTCAGAATAAAATAAGAATAAAAGATAAAAGGTTTTTTTATGGACTATACATATCCCTATTCATGGATTATACCTCTCATTCCACTTCCCATTCCTATGTTAATGGGAGTTGGACTTATCATTTTTCCAATGGCAACAAAAAATCTTCGACGTATGTGGTCCTTTCCTAATATCTTTCTACTAAATGTAGTTATGCTCCTTTCGGTCTATCTATCTATTCAGCAAATGAATAAAAGTTCTATCTATCAATATGTATGGTCTTGGACAATTAATAATGATTTTTCTTTAGACTTCGGTTACTTAATAGATTCGCTTGCTTCGATTATGGTAATATTAATTAGTACGGTTGGAATTCTGGTTCTTTTTTATAGTGACAATTATATGTATCATGATCAGGGATATTTGAGATTTTTTTCTTATATGAGTTTTTTCACTACCTCCATGTTGGGATTAGTTACTAGTGTGAATTTGATACAAATTTATATTTTTTGGGAATTAGTTGGAATGTGTTCTTATCTATTAATAGGTTTTTGGTTCACACGACCTATTGCGGCGAATGCTTGTCAAAAAGCCTTTGTAACGAATCGTGTAGGCGATTTTGGTTTATTATTAGGAATTTTGGGACTTTATGCTATAACGGGTAGTTTCGAATTTAGAGATTTATTCGAAATATTAAATAAATTAGTTTCTAATAATGAGGTAAATTTTGTATTTCTTACTTTGTGTGCCTTGCTTTTATTTACAGGTGCAGTTGCCAAGTCTTCTCAATTCCCCCTTCACGTATGGTTACCCGATGCCATGGAAGGTCCCACTCCTATTTCGGCTCTTATACATGCCGCTACTATGGTCGCAGCAGGTATTTTTCTTGTAGCTCGCCTCCTTCCTCTTTTTATAATTATACCTCATATAATGAATTTTATTTCTTTGATAGGTATAGTAACACTACTATTCGGAGCTACTTTATCCCTTGCTCAAAAAGATATTAAAAGAAGTTTGGCGTATTCTACGATGTCCCAACTGGGTTATATGATGTTAGCTTTAGGAATGGGATCCTATCAGGCGGCTTTATTTCATTTGATTACTCATGCTTATTCGAAAGCATTATTGTTTTTAGGATCCGGATCTATTATTCATTCAATGGAAGCTATTGTTGGATATTCTCCCGATAAAAGTCAGAATATGGTTCTTATGGGAGGGTTGAAAAAGCATGTACCAATTACAAAAACTGCTTTTTTAATAGGTACGCTTTCTCTTTGTGGTATTCCACCTCTCGCTTGTTTTTGGTCCAAAGACCAAATTCTTAACGATAGTTGGTTGTATTCTCCGGTTTTTGCAATTATAGCTTGGTTCACAGCAGGATTAACCGCATTTTATATGTTTCGAATCTATTTACTGACTTTTGAGGGACATTTAAACGTTCATTTTAAGAATTATAGTGGTCAAAAAAGTGGTTCCTGCTATTCAATATCTCCATGGGGAAAAGAAATTCAAAAAAACAAGTTTTCTTTATTATTATCAATAAATAATAATGAAAAGGGGATTTTCTTTTTTTTCAATACAACCTATCGAATTTTTGATAATGGAAAAAAAATGATACGCCCTTTTATTAGTATTGCTTGTTTTGGAATTCAAAATACGTTTTTTTATCCTCCCGAATCGGACAGTACTATGCTATTTTCCATGTCTATATTAGTACTATTTACTTGTCTTGTTGGAATTATAGGAATTCCTTATAATCAAAGTGGAATTGATTTTGATCTATTATCAAATTTGTTGAATCCGTCTATAAACCTTTTACATCCGAATCAAAATAATTTGATAGATTGGTATGAATTTTTTATAAATGGAATTTTTTCGGTCAGTCTATCCTTTTTTGGTATATTTATAGCGTTTTTTTCATATAAGCCCATTTATTCGTCTTTCAAAAATTTCAACTTACAAAATTCATTTGTTAAAGGTGGTAATAATAATACTACAGCTCTCTGGGAAAAAATAATTAATCTCATTTATGATTGGTCATATAATCGTGGTTACATAGATTTTTTTTATCAAATATCTTTGGCTAGGGGTCTACGAAGATTTGCTGAACTAACTCATTTTTTTGATCGACGAGGAATTGATGGAATTCCAAACGCTTTTGGCCTTATAAGTTTTTTTGGTGGAGAGGGCATTAAATATTTAGGAACAGGTCGGATTTCTTCTTATCTCTTAGTCTATTTAGGCTT